TACTACGCCTGAGAAAAACTTAGTGTAATACAATGGTGTCGGCCAAATAAATAGTAGTTAATAAAGAAAATACATAGGCTTGAATAACCGCCACCGCGGCCTCTAGTAAACTTATAAAAACCATAATTAAAATAGGAAAAATATTTAAAACCCCCGCCGTAGTTAACATATTAAAACCAAACCCAGCTAAAATGGCAAATAATAAATGGCCAGCTGATAAGTTTGCGGCGAGACGGACCCCCAAAGAGATAGCCCTAGATATATAGCTTACTGTTTCAATTATTACCAAAAGGGGGGCCAAGCCTAAAGGAGCCCCGGCTGGCATTAGAATGCTTAAAAAATTCCACTTAAACTTTCAAAGTCCAGCTAAAGTGACACCAATTACAATTGAAAATGATAAGCCTAACGTAACAACTACATGAACTGTTACGGTAAAGACATAGGGAAATAAACCTAAAATATTTAAGAATACTATAAAAATAAAGAGGGAAAAAACAAAGGGGAAGTACTGGGTCCCCGAATTATCTTTTACTAACCCGTGGAAGTGATCATAAATCAACTCCATGGTTGCTTGCCATCGGTTAGGGATTAATCGGTCTCCCTTTAACAATATCAAAGCTACAGCCACAGCCAACATCATCATCATTGACGAGTTAGTGACGGCGATTAAATCCACTACTTTAAATTGATCAAAATAAGCAGCACCCATCTTAATTATAGCCCCCTAAAGAGGGTTAATATGTTAAATTTTATCTTGACTCCATAACGAAGCTGGCCCCTTGTTTAAGTCGGATGTTTTAGGGGCCCCTGTCCAACCTACCCCAACTGATCTTCTGATTAGAAAATTAGTTTTAATAACGGGTAAGACGGAAATTACCAAAAAAGAGAATAATAAAAATAAAGCGATTAAGGTTCATCTATATTGAGTTAAATAAGTAGCAATTTCCAATTGGGGCATCTTTATTCCTTTTTTTCTTGCAACTTAACCTCTAAGTCAATTAAGAGATTTGATAGCGATCGTTCCTTTTATTCGATAATAGGCCACCATAATTGCCAGCCCAATAGAAGACTCCGCCGCGGCGACCGTCAATAACATAATTGTAAAAACTTGTTCGATTAGAGCGTCTGTCACAATAGAATTTATTAAAAATAGAAAAGAGGCGGCTAACAAAATTAATTCTATTGACATTAACATAATTATAAGATGTCCTCTATTCAGCACAATTCCTAACACCCCCAACAATAATAATAAAATAGCTACTATCATATATCTATAGTACATTATTAAATTGGCTCGATCTTACGATCTGTCGGCGAAACGCCCGAATAATAAATTGATTCTTAAGTAACCCTAAAATTTTACATGAATCCCCCTAAGAAATATCAGAGAAGTATAACTTTACCCTTTCCTTTGAAAGAGTGTCATCTTCTTTATTTAACCTAATACCGCTGCTGGAGAATCGTAACTCCTTTAAGGCCCAGCTGGGCCTCGCCCAAACTTCTGGGGCGAGGCTAGGAGGTTGATTTTTAAAAGATTTTTATTCAAAAATTTTTTTAATCTTTTAATTTGTTAAGATCGATAAGGCCCATAAACAAAAGGTAATTCATTATAAGTATGAGATAGAGGAGGGGACGGTTGAACCCATTCTAAAGAGGCCCAACTAGACCCAGTGTTCTCTACTCAATTAATAAATTTTATCTCTCGAACATAGGCATCATATACTATATACACAAACCATAGTACACCCACAATTGAAATAGTCGACCCTAAGGAACTAACAAGATTCCAGCCCGCGAAACCATCGACAAAGTCAGAATATCGCCTTGGAAACCCCGCCAGGCCTAAGAAATGTTGAGGGAAAAATGTCAAATTAACCCCAATAAACATCAACCAGAAGTGGATTTTACCATAGAGCTCATTGTAACAATAGCCAGTTATTTTCCCAAACCAATAATAGAATCCACCAAATATAGCAAAAACAGCCCCCATTGATAGAACATAATGAAAATGGGCTACCACATAATAGGTGTCATGTAAAACAACATCTAACGAACTATTAGCTAAAATGACCCCGGTTAAACCCCCTATTGTAAAAAGAAAGACAAACCCTATGGCCCAAAGCATAGGTGTATCTAGCCTAATAGCCCCACCATAAATGGTGGCTAATCAACTAAACACCTTTATCCCAGTTGGAACAGCTATAATCATAGTCGCTGCAGTGAAATAAGCCCTTGTGTCCACATCCATTCCACTAATGTGTTTAAAAACGTTTCAATAAGCGAAGCGTTTTCCAGCCGAGGCTTTCGCCGCGGTTCGGACTGTATCTTAATCCTGACTTATAATTAATTAACTCTAATACCCGACACCATTTCAAAAAATCAACCCGTTTCTTTGTTCGTAACGAATGTTTTTTAAGAAGGCGTATAGCTCGAATTAAAGCCTTTTTCTCTCTCACCTCTCATATGAAAGTGTGATCCTTTTCATTTTTTCTTATGCTTCCCCCTAATTTATCAAAAAATGGTCTTAAGGCAAACCCCTCCGCCTGTAATATAGTTAAGGAAAAACTTATATCCTTTTTTTCTGGGGTATTAGGGTTATGTTTTAAAGAAACAAGGAAGGCTCCTTTCCCATCCATTAATCCTGTTAACCAAACTCCGCCACTCGAACATTCAAGCGGGCAAATATCAACTAAGACCTTCTTGTTCTCAACATAATATTTCCCAACCATTGAAAGTTTGACATGGCCATACCCTAATAAACATTTTATGTGATAGAGAATTTGGGTGTCTTTAAGAGGGCGAGAAATGGAAAGAGAAAGACATTCCGCGCCATGAGGTTTTCGAGCTATTCCTAAGCGGCCCTGAGTTTCAATAAACCCAATTAACCATTGTCAGGATTTCTCGCGTGCAGTCTCTGAGGATCTTAAAATTTGAGTCGTTGTAGTAAACAATTTAATCCCAATTTTAATTTCCGGCTAGTAAACCCCATAAAAATAAGATTTTAGCTGCCTTAACCTTAGACGAGCACCTATTTTTAAAAAGGGTTTTTCCAGCATATAGCGAGATAATAAACGAAGACATTGCTGCCTTCGACGGCTGAAATTTACCGTAAACATGTGATGTGCCCACACAATAAAGCCTAATATTCCAATAGATAACATGGCATATACCATACCTAAATATCCAAAAATTTGATTTTTAGCAGAAAAGGTTGGTATAATTTGAGATATCATTCCAAATCCTGGAAGAATTAAAATATAAACCTCCGGATGCCCAAAAAACCAAAATAAATGTTGGAATAAGATGGGGTCTCCACCCCCTGCTGGGTCAAAGAAAGTTGTATTAAAATTCCTATCTGTTAAAAGCATGGTTATTCCACCCGCTAAAACTGGTAGGGAAAGTAATAATAAAAAAGCAGTGATTAAAATGGACCACACAAATAGTGGGAGTCTATCCATCGTTAATCCCGGGGCTCTCATATTAAATATGGTTGTTATAAAATTCATTGCCCCTAATATAGAAGACGCACCCGCTAAATGAAGGCTAAAGATGGCCATGTCGACCGCCCCTCCCGAGTGCGTTTGAATACCAGAAAGAGGAGGATAAACTGTCCACCCAGTCCCTACTCCTTGCTCAACAAAGGCAGAGCCTAATAATAGTATAAGCGCAGGAGGAAGTAACCAAAAACTAATATTGTTTAATCGTGGAAAGGCCATATCAGGGGCGCCAATATATAGTGGTACTAACCAATTACCAAACCCTCCTATCATTACTGGCATTACTAGGAAAAAAATCATAATAAAGGCGTGCGCCGTCACTATGACATTATAAAGATGGTCGTCCCCTAACATAGTCCCAGGGGCAGACAACTCCAATCTTATTAACATACTTAAAGCTGTGCCTATCATACCGGATCCTATTCCAAACACTAAATATAAAGTTCCGATATCTTTGTGATTAGTGGAAAATACTCAACGAGTTAAAAATTTATTCATAACTCAAAATAAGGTAAACCTAAAAAAACAATTACCAAGACATAGACTTGGATAGATAAATATTATTTATATTAACTTCCTCACCAATATATACAAATATATAAAAATAATCACACCACATCTACGAAGTGCCAATACCAACTGGCAGCTTCAAAGCCGAGATGATGATGACGAGTAAACTGGTGATAAATTAACCTAACTAAACAAACAGCTAAGAACGTTGTTCCTATTATAACATGCAAACCATGAAAACCCGTAGCTACGAAAAAAGTAGAACCATAGACTGAATCTGAAATGGCGAAAGGGGCTTCATAATACTCCATTGCTTGTAGGCCCGTAAAGATAAGACCTAATATAACAGTCGCGGTTAAACCATTTATAGCCTCAGTTTTTTTTCCACTGATTAGAGCGTGGTGCACCCAAGTGACGGTGGCTCCCGAGCTTAATAGAACAGCTGTATTTAAAAGAGGCACTGAAAAAGGATTTAATGGATTTATTCCTTGGGGCGGCCAAACTGCACCTAGCTCCACGTTGGGGGCGATGCTGCTATGAAAAAAAGCCCAAAAAAAGGAAAAGAAAAACAAGACTTCAGAAAGAATAAATAAAAGCATTCCATATTTTAAGCCTTGTTTTACAACCATGGTGTGAAGACCTTGAAAAGTAGCTTCTCTTATGACATCTCTCCATCAAACTAACATAGTTAGACCAAGGGTTATGGCCCCCATTAACAAAACTCAACTTTGACTATAATGAAAATATACGACACTACCTACAGTTATAAAAAGAGCTCCGCAAGCTCCTATGTAGGGCCAAGGACTGGGGTCTACTAAATGATAAGGATGATAAACAGTAGATTTCATTTACTTACTTTAAAACTAGGTCTATACACTTTTAATTCTCACCCAAGGAGCCCCTTTTAACGGGGCTCCTGCATAATTATAATTTTACTTTACATCAAACAGTTCAATATAATTTTCACACTTAAGAGGCAATCAGTGATTAACTATGAGGCCTCGGACTAGGGGGCCAATGGATCGATCGTAACTTGTAAAAATAAGAGAATCGCTAATTCTTCGGTCCTTTCGTACTAGAAGATAATTATATTGATGTTTCTTCATATTGTAGATAGAAACCAAGCTGTGTTACCACGCTTTTAACTCAAATCATGTACGGCTTTAATGGACGAACAGACCAACCCTTGGGGGCGGCTGCACCCCAGGGTGCCGCAATTCAACATCGAGGTCGCAAACATCGTCGTCGATGAAAACTCTCTAACGATATAACGCTGTTATCCCCATGGTAGCTTTTATTCGTTGATCGTCAACTATTCCACACTAAGATGACGGGTCACTATAGTCCACATCCCTAAGGACGTGTCTGCTCGAGACGTCCCCCTTGCAGTCAGGCCACCGGCTATTAACTACGGACCTTAAGCTCACCTTCGTTACCTTTTAAAAGGTGGTCGCCCCAACCAAACTATCCAACTTACACTATCCCTGTAATGTTAGCTCTCTTAAAATAAAAGAGTGGTGTTTCATTAACCGGAAACGGGTCCCACATTATCTAAACTCTTTATTTAAGTCAAATTATTTTGAGCCATGCAAGTCTTTAGTAAAGCTCAATGGGGTCTTTTCGTCTTACAATATGGACGTAGCATCTTCACTACGAATTCAATTTCATGGAGAGTCCTCTTAAGACAGTGGGGCCTTCGTGACGCCATTCATACCGGCCAACAATTAATTGGCTATTGATTACGCTACATTATCACGGTCAGTGTTACCGCGGCCATTCAATTGTCCTTATGAAGTTGACCTTTGCCAACTCTTTTAGATACAACCATTGGGCAGGCCTCACCCTCCATACTTCAGCATTTAGCTTTAGCAGAGAGCTATGTTTTTGGTAAACAGTCGAAGCCCAAATTTGGCCGAGTTCCTTAAGAGAAGTTCTCTCCTCACTTCACCCCACTTGCGTTAGACTAGTACAGTAAAAATTTATAAATCTTTCCTGGCACTTCGTGCGTTTTTTATAAGACCCATTGACGCAACCAGAGGGTTACTATCTTAGGGGCTGTATAACCCAATTTATAATTGAAGCCTTGGGGGAGTGATCCAACGATTTTTTACTCATGTTCGCATTATCACTTCTGATGATTGGGCTCTCGCCGAACCAATATTACAGTCCGTTCTGCTACCGAGCAAATAATACTTTGCCCTCAGAGTTTCAGCTCAACTTTAGCCACCATAATTTTAGGAATAAAAGAATTTCTTGAGTGAACTTTTACGTCATCTTTCAAAGATGGCTGGTTCCAAGCCTACTTCCTCATTGTCTAAATTCCACATCCCTTTCACACTTGATAAAAAATTTTGATCTGTGGCTTTAACTTCTGATTAGGGCTTACCCCTTTTGACAATTGACCTTATCGCCCACTGTCTGTCTATCCACCTTAATTTTTTACATTCAGAGTTAATCGCTCTCCGAGCGATTGAGCTTTATCATATAAAATTAAGTTACTTGGACGCACTACTTCAATAGTTTTCGCAGAAAACCAGCTATCTCCAAGTTTGATTAGTCTTTCACCCCTAGCCACAGGTCATCCGAGATTTTTGCTACAATCAACGGTTCGTTCCTTTGAACTACCCAGGGCTAGGTCACTTGGTTTCGGGTAATTTGACTTGAAGAGGAAATTTCCCCTTGATTTCACTACACCTTCGTCTCTAAACTTAAGTTTGCCAAATTTTTCCTTGCGAACCCATTATACAAAAGGTACGACATAATATGTTTGCTTAAGGGAACTTATTTTAAGATCTTTTCAAGTCTCTTTCAGCCTTCCTTCACAGTACTCTCTCTCTTTCGGTGTGCACTAACATTTAGTCTTAGATGTGTAGACACCTATCTTCCATTACTAACTCATTGAGGACTTTTCCGCTTTCGCTCGCCGCTACTCACGGAAGCTCGTTTGATTTCTCTGTGCCAATCGGCTCTGGTACTTAGATGTTTCAGTTTCCAGTTTATTTCTCTGCGTTTCCGCGAAGATATCCGAGTTCAAAACTTCTCCCTCGTCTTTTCGGGCTTTCCGTCTTATTAGTGTACCCTAGCTCGCCATTCGTTCCTCTTTTTAATTTAATTGATTGTAGAGGCAGGAATTGAACCTGCATCTCCAGATGATGAGTCTGGTGACTTACCATTAGTCGACTCTACGAAATCTTTTGATCATGAGTTGCCCCTAACTGGGCCACTTTTAACTAAAAAGTAAAAAATTTTGACAAAATTCATCGTTTCCACAAACTAACCCTGAGAAGAGAGTGGATAGGGCCCCTTTTATGGGGCCCCAAAAAATCATCCTCAAAATGGTCCAATGCACCTTGGTAAACACTATCCCCTTCTAATTCTTCTATCTCGCGACTCTCAACAAAGCCGCCATCGAGAAGATAAACCTGGGTCTCAGATTATTTAAGAAGGGGAAAAATGCACAACGTCGAGGGCCCCGCTCGCAAGATAATATTCACTAATTATCGCTTATAATCATATCCCATTAATAATAACCTATAAAATAAAGAAGTAAATAATATTAATAGTTAAATTTAAAATAACTTAATTAAATGGTTCCAGCCTACCACTCCCCCTTTGGAAATAGCAAGCGGTTTTCAATATATCCTAATAAGGGGGTTAATATTAAAAAGTAAGAGAAATAAAAAACAGAGGCCAATTGTCCCACCAGAATAAAGGGCTCTTCAACAGGCTGAGACCCTATCCAAGTAAGCAACAAGAAATCTGCAATTAAAAACCAAAAGGCAATTCGACCTAGCGGCCGGAAGGTTAATCCTCTAAATCGGCTATTGTGAAGCCAGGGGAGTACAAATAATACTAAAAGGCTAGCAAACATGGCTACTACCCCTCCCAATTTATTAGGAATAGAACGTAATATGGCGTAAGCAAATAAAAAATACCACTCTGGTTGAATGTGCACTGGAGTTACCAAGGGATTAGCTTGAATAAAATTCTCAGGATCTCCTAATAAATTAGGAGCCAAATACACAAGAGAACAAAAAAACACTGCGAACGCCACTATGCCATACCAATCTTTTGATGTGTAATAAACATGGAAAGACACTTTATCAAGGTCCGATCTTACCCCAATAGGGTTATTAGATCCATCAACATGTAAACAAATTAAATGAACGGCCGCTAAAGCCACTAAAAGAAAAGGAAATAAGTAATGAAGGCTGAAAAAGCGATTAAGTGTAGCATTAGACACACTAAATCCTCCCCACACCCATTGAACAATATCTGTGCCCACATAAGGAATTGCAGATAATAAATTAGTAATAACTGTCGCGCCCCAAAAGGACATTTGTCCCCAAGGTAAAACGTATCCAATGAAAGCCGTTGCCATTGTCAATATTAATAAAACAACACCAACATTCCAAACTTCAACTCTAGCATAACTTCCATAGTATAGCCCTCGACCAATATGAATGTAAAGACATAAAAAAAACATAGAGGCCCCATTGGCGTGAAAGTATCTTAATAAAAACCCATAATTAACATCACGCATAATATGGTCCACTGAAGCGAAAGCTAAACTTACATCTGCACAATAATGCATTGCCAAAAATATACCTGTAGCAATTTGTATAACTAAACACACCCCCAATAAAGAACCGAAGTTCCACATATAACTAAGATTGGCGGGGGCCGGTAAATCAATAATTAATCCATTCACAATGGATAAGATGGGATTTTGTTTTCTTAATTGCACCATTAACTAAAATGTTCTTCTTAATCTAAATTAGACCTGAGCACGACTAGTTTGAGAGAAGATGTCTTGTTTCTTAGCAGTAGGGCCTACTTCTATCCCAATTTCTTGGGTAAGCACTATTGCCCCAACCATGGCTACTAATAGTATAAAACTGGCTAAAATAAAGAGGTAATAACAATCGGTGTACAATATTCGCCCAATTGCCTCAATATTATGATATTTTTTTAGAAACCAAGGATTAGCTAGGTCCCACGCGCCCAATAGGCCTCTATAAACATAAGGGCCGCCCATGATGAGCCAACTTGAAGCGATAGCCTCAAAAAAAAGGGTACCAACGGCCAGTCCTATTGGAACATAGTTTGTCATATCTGCCTCCCCCCCCTGTCGAAAGGCTGGAGAAAAGTCTGTTAAATTTAACATCATTATCACAAACAAAAATAGGATGGCTATTGCTCCCACATATATTATTATAAACATCAAAGCAATAAAATCTACCCCCAATAAGATGAAGAGGGCTGCAGAACTTGTAAAGGCAACTACTAGCCAAAAGACTGAGTGGACAGGATTAAGCGCAGATATAACCATTATTCCAGAAGCAACAGTCCCAAATGATAAGGTAAAAAAACACATTGTAATCATTTGGTTAAGCCCCTCCAGGGAAAAACATTATAGCATTTTTAATAGGATCGATGATTAGAGAAGGCAAAATTCCTAAAATGAAAATTAGTGTAACCAAAGGAGATATGGCTAAAAGCTCACGCCTGTTTAAATCTCTTGTAAAAAGAAGATAGTTTGAGGCGGCCCCAAAGCTGACACGATTATACAAATAAAGAGAATATGCAGCCGACCAAACCATCCCGGTGGCAGCTAATACACCAATCACTAAATTATACTCAAAAGCAGCCAGCAACGAAAAAAATTCTCCAACAAAGTTACAACTAAGCGGGAAAGCCATGTTGGTTAGTGTTAAAACCAAAAATAAACTAACAAAGATGGGCATGGAAAAAGTTACTCCGCGATAGTACTTTATAAGGCGGGTGTGGTGGCGCTCATATAAATAAGTAACAGCAATAAAAAGGGCTGAGCTCACAAGGCCGTGCGCCAACATCATAAAAACAGCCGCTACTAATCCTTCAATCGTATGAGTAAATAAGCCTAAAGTTACAAGCCCCATGTGTGCCACCGAAGAATAAGCAATAAGTCTTTTTAAGTCAACTTGACGGCAAGTTGTTAAGCTTCCATAAATTATGGCTATAACACTTAACATAATAACAAAGGGAGCAAAATATTCGGTGGCCGCCGGTAGAATTGGCCAAGTAAACCTTAAAAACCCATACCCCCCTAACTTTAATAGTATCCCGGCTAAAATAACCGAGCCTGAAACTGGGGCCTCTACGTGGGCTTGGGGTAATCAAATATGGAATGGAACCTGAGGGATTTTAACTGCCAAACTTAAGAAAAACCCGGCAAAAATCCATTTTTGAGTGGAAATGGGCAATTCTATGTTTAACAGAACCTGATAATCGGTTGTACCCACACTACTATATAGTTGAAATATCCCCAAAAGCATAAAGACTGACCCAACAAAAGTGTAAAAGAAAAAATAATAAGAAGCTCGTACTTTTTCTTCTCTCGAACCTCATACCCCGATCAAAAGGAACATGGGGATTAATATTCCTTCAAATAATATATAAAACAATAACAGGTCCAGCGCTGAAAAAACTCCCATTAGTAAAACCTCTAAAAATAAAAGACATAATAAAAATTCTTTTAATAAAAATTTTATTGAGTTTCAACTAATCAAAATACATATTGGGATTAATAGCGCAGTTAAAATTAAAAAAAATAAAGAAATTCCGTCAACAGCTAAAAAAAGGGGGCCCCATTTAAAATTTAAAGCCGGGGGGACTATCCACTCTGTTTGATTTATGGTTTGAAATTGGCCCTCCAAATCAAAGGCCACCCATAAAATTAAAGTGGCAGTCAAGGTTGCTAAAGATCATTCTAGAGCGGCTCTCTTTAATTTTACATCATTATCTCTCGGAATTCTCATTACGTTAATTATTCCCAAAAAAAGTAAAAGGAAAATTAAACCTAATCAATTTTTCATCTCTTGAAGAAAAGCTTATAAATCAAGTACTAAGATCGGTATTTATGGACTTACTTAACAAAGCTCCTCCAATTTTAAGATTTGTTGGCGAAGCGACTTAACCAGAAATAATTTCTTAGGTAAATATAAAACTTTACGTGTAAGATTATAAGAAGAATTAGGAGAATGGGTATCTCCCCCGTATAACCAGAGTCTTACAGCCATCAAAGGCTGAATATATCCTCTACTAAATAATTCTTCCCGCGGAGCTTAATCACAGGGGGTAATTGGTCACACCGGGCTAACTCTTCTTTATTGAAGTTTTTCAAAAAAGTCTCGAAGTTCTTCAGGATCCCTTGGCTACCCTAGCCCTCGGGGCCCCTTATGCAAATTTAAATCTCCGTGAACGAAATTAGGGTTATCGAAGGCGAAGGGCTCGGGGGGGGAATTATCTCAAAGTTCCTGCAGGCCCAACGCCTTAGTCTCTCTAAGGTTAGAAAGCGCTATCTCAATTTGTCTTTCCCCAAACATAAGCTTTATGTTGGATCCGAAGACTTTAATATCTGTAAGCTGCGAGGTATTGAAGGGGCCCATAGGAGTCATACTATTAATGCCTATCCTAGTACATTCATCATAGGTAGTAAGGACTAACCAATCGTTATATAGGTGTAAGCCAAATAGTTTCTTTTGATACAAGCCGATACTTTGGAACTTCTCTTCCACTAAAGCTAACTTCGACAAGTGGGCCTCAAAAAAGTTTGATAAAAATAAGAGAGGCTCACAATGCCAATCCTTTAATAGATCTCTAAAATTCTCAATTACGCTGGGTTTGAAAGGAAACAGCCCCGTGCTCTCTAGTTTAGAAATTAAAGGATCTATTTCAACTTGAGCCAGAGAGGCCCGGCTGGGAAACCCGGTAGTGAGCCCTTTTACCTCTAAAAGGTGTGTCATATTTTCAAAAGGAGTCTGAGCAAAACCTTCTACTATAGACAGAGCACCAACTGAGTAGATCCAGCTGGGCCTCGCCCAAACTTCTGGGGCGAGTTTAAATGAGGACGCCTCGCTTTGTTCAAAGGACATCGACAGGCCGAAGGGCTCAGGCCCAATTTGATTATACGGAAGGAACTTAAAAAATGTTTCCCCCCAATAAAATATAACTATCGTTCCCGTTCACATTAAAATGAGGGCTGATCAATAGATTAATATTAATCATCTAATACCTTTAACTTTTTTATAAAGAGCAACCCTAAACATTATAAGAAAAAAGAGAATAAAGATAGTTAGTAAATAGTTACCCTTCAATAAATTCATTAAAACAGAAATAATTAATAAACTAAAAGAAAGCCAAGAATAATGCGTTAATAGAACAGCCAAACTCAAAAGCGTGACTTTCACACAAATAAAATTATCGCCGCCTGATTTAACAACTAAAAAAAATAAATAACTTATAATAATTACACTAAGTCATTTTCTTTTAATTAAATTTTTTAAGGTTAATTGGCTCATCTTTTATTTTATTTTAGGCCCCTTGTAACACCCAATTGATATATTTATCTAAAGAAACCGCTTCAATTACGATAGGCATAAAGGAGTGATTAGCCCCACAAATCTCTGAACATTGGCCATAAAAAATCCCAGGTCTTTTTATAAAAAACCCAGTTTGATTTAAGCGGCCTGGAACTGCGTCCATCTTAACAGCAAGCGCCGGGACTGCAAATGAGTGTAATACATCGGCCCCAGTCACTAAAACTCGGACGTGTGTATTAATAGGAACAACTAATCTATTATCTACCTCTAATAGTCTAAAGTCGCCCTTATTTAAATCGGATGTTGGTACCATGTAGGAGTCAAATTCCAAAGTTTCTGTTTGATAATCCGAATACTCGTAGGACCAATACCATTGATGGCCTATGGCTTTTATAGTTAAACCAGGGTCCATAACTTCATCCATTAAATACAATAATTTTAAAGAAGGGAGCGCAATAAGAACTAAAATCACAGCCGGAACTATAGTCCAAATTATTTCTAATAAAGTACCATCAACTAAATATCTATGGTAAGCTTTACCACTAAGGGCTTTTAGAATCAACCACAATACTGTTGTAATAATTATGATTAATATAAACATAACTTGATCATGAAAAAAAATTATCTCCTCCATCACCGGGTGGGCAGCATCTTGTAAGCTTAATTGTCACGGCTCCGGCAAATCATAACCAAATTGGTTAATAATTAGTCAATTATTTAATAAGTTTTTCATCGCCCTGAATAAAGGGAATTGATTTTATAGTCCTCCTTAGAAAGAAGGCCGGACAAGGGAAGGTTCCCCTTCCCTCACCATGTTACGACTTGCTTTACCTCGTAGGCATTCATAATCACCAAAGACATCAGAATAACCATTCTAAGTAAAGGTGACGGGCAATTTGTGCTAACACTTGTACCAATTCACCGGAACGCCCTACTTTCCGATTACTATTAAATCCATCTTCCAGTCGTATTACAGCGACCTTCCGAACTCTTACTTTAGAGATTCACCTTCCAGGTTTCTCATTATATAAGAAAATGTAGCGCATAAAATCCCCCAACATTCGGATCATAAGACCTGACTTCCTCCAGGCAAATGCCCGGGTTGGGTCCCTTCTAGCTTAATACACGAACTTACGACGGCCATGCAATACCGGTCACAGATTCAAGTTGGGGTAAGGTAACACGCGGACCATCGAATTAAACTACACGCTCCTCTAATCGAAATAGTGAACAGCCAAAGTTTTTGAATTTTAATCTTGCGATCGTACTACTCAGGCGGAAGATTTTACCTTTCGGGTCTGCTAAGCATCATCTTCAAAGTTCACAGTGTGGACTACCAGGGTCTCTAATCCTGTTTGCTCCCCACACTCTCATGTTTCAGCCTACCTTGTAGTAAATAGTTTTTACCTTAGGGGTTCTATTTTCTATCCTCACATTCTACCGCTCCAGAAAAATTCCATTTACCTACTTAGATCATTTCTTAACCTACACATCCTTTACGCCTTTTTACTTATAAAGACCAGCCCTTAAGTTTAACCGCGTCGGCTGGCACTTAATTTGACGGGCTCAATTAAATGTGTCCTCTCTGTGTCATACTTTCGTTTATTGCACAAGATTCTCTACTGCTGCCTCTATGTGAGTCTTCCCCTTGTTTCAGTGAAAGTGTGGCTTCAACCAAGCAACCCATCTTCGGCAAGGTGGTCTTTTACACCACCTTCTACCTAATAAGACTCCGGCCCAGCACCTTGGATTCCGGGTTTACTCACCTGTCTGCATGAGTTACCACTAGATCTTTAGATCATCATAGCTACATACTAGCATGTATTAAAAGGGCCACTCGCCTTCTACATTCCCCAAAATCAAAGGACCCATTTTACTTATTTTTTAATATTAAGTGCTAATTTTAAACTACCTCCTCTAGAATAGCCCCACCGTAGCCCAGTGGGCCAATTGTAACAATATATTAGGGGAAATTATCATAAATCCAATTGGATACAAACTAACCCCAATCAACAGAGACCGCCTAAAGTTTAGCCTTTTTTTTTCTCTAAGGGTTTTAAGGCCCACTAAGAAAAAGGAATCGGCTTGAAAATAAATAATTTTAACTATTCTAACATAATAAACACCAGCCACCACAGAGCAAACTACGGCTAAAATTGAAACTAAATAATACTGATAAGTAATACCAGACAATAGAATTCATCATTTACTAAAAAATCCAATTAGAGGAGGAATTCCAGCAATGGAAAGAAAAGTTAAAGCCAATGTTATGGCTAAAGTCGGCTCTCTTCTCGAAAGACCACTGAATTCCACAATTAGATTTTTTGGACCTCCCAAAGCCAATACGATAGTAAAAACACAAATAGACATAATGACATACAAAATCATATATATTAAACTAGCCTGCACACTTTCAAAAGTCCCAATCTCTATTCCCCAGAGAACGAAACCCATATGCGCAATTCCACTGTAAGCCAATAGTCGTTTAATTTTGGTTTGATTCAAAGCACCGAGGGCGCCCACCACCATTGAAAATATTACCCCAATCAACAGCACATTAGCCACCGGCCCAATCGAAACTAAAATAAAAAATATCCCAACTTTAGGCACGGTCGCTAATAAAGCGGTAGTAGTAGTGGGGGCACCATCATATACATCCGGCGCCCACATATGGAAAGGAGCCGCAGATAGCTTAAACAACAAGGCCCCTGTAATTAATAGACCTCCTATAGGAGTTACCACGCCAGAGGTTGGGAAAATTTGAGCACCTTCTTGATTGAGCACGAGATCTATACAGGGAATACTAGTTCCTCCCGTTAATCCGCATAAAAAAGCACACCCAAACAAAAATAGGCCTGAGGAAAGCGCGCCTAACACAAAATATTTTAGCCCAGCTTCAACGCTGTACCCAGAGCCCCTTTTTTGAGCTACTAATATAAAAAGAGAAAGAGTTGGTAATTCAATAGCCAAATAAACTGATAACCAGTTACTCGCAGAAACCAAAAGAATGCTTCCCAGGGCTACCATTAAAATTAGAACCGGAATAGCCCCCTCCCTCATGGTAGGAGGAGCCATCAATAAAATAGATAAGCTACCTACAAGAATCACCATTTTAGTGGTTGCAACTCAATTATTAATAGTTAAGAACCCATTCTGCCAGGGAAGAAAAAAGTCAATACTCGCCCAATAACTTATAAATAACAACACTAGGAGGGAAATTTTTAAAGTAGGATTCTTTACGCTATAAATGATTAATAATAAAATAATTATGCTTAAAAAAAGAGTTTCATTCATCAATCTTAAATTTTATTAACTAAGATCCGATTGGGCCTATTATTTAATAAGCAGGAGGGGCGGGACTTGAACCCACACTTTTAGCTTTGAAGGCTAACGGTCTACCTTAACCTAACCTCCTACTTATCTAATACCATCCTTCGGCGAATTGCCCGGGAAATAAACTGAGACCGGGGTAACTTAAAAACTTTAGACGTGATATTCAAAGGGGGGAGGTCGGGTTTATGCTCTTTCCCCGAAACTAACCAGAGTTTAAAGGCCTTGGGGGGTCCACCCGACCAGGGCTAATCATAAAATATAAAAACTAACAACAAGCGATACTACCTAAAGAAAGCATGAATTAAGGAGGCTTGAGAAAATTCTTTTATTTTATTTAAATACCATAAAACTGGCAATGGTTATAAAAATTATTAAAGCGTAATTATAAACTAAACCAGATTGCAAATTACTTATCTCTTGGGTGAGCCGGATTATGAATTGGGATAATCCTTTAGGGCCTATTAGTTCCAATATCCCCTTATCCAGGGCTCGGAATGTTATTAAATGACCTAGTCTTCACACATTCTGAACCAAAAAATGATTAACAATATAATTAAATTGCCAAGCAGAATATAAAAAGGTATAACCAGCAAGGCCGACCGGCGAAACTGGTGTATTAAAGGCTCGTGAAGAGTAATGATAAAGGAGTATAGCCGCCCCAGCCCCAAAAAGGCTAAAGGTTACAGGCAATAGTTTAATAAAAGTGGGAATAATAGGAGAAAGGGTAATTTGAAACGACCAAATAACCTCTTTGGTTAAATAACCTACAAAAATACTTCCTAAGGCTAATAATATTAGAGGTAAGGTTAGATTTCAAGAACCCTCATGGGCATGTGAAAAAACTTCCTTTTTGGAGTTAGTATTTGCTATAAAAGTAAGATATACTAATCGAAAAGAATAAACGGCTGTTAATAGGGCCGAGAAAACCCCCAACCAATGAGCAAAAGCTAAATAGTATTGATCATAGGCTAACTCTAAAATTAGATCTTTAGAATAAAACCCCGTTAAATAAGGGAAGCCCATTAAAGACAAAGAGCCAATAACTATCATAGTATAAGTAAAGGGGATTGATCTAATAAGACCCCCCATTTTTCTCATATCTTGCTCGTCAGCTAAGGCATGAATCACAGACCCAGCACTCAAGAACAATAGAGCTTTAAAAAAAGCATGGTTCATTAAATGAAACAAACTTATAGAATATTGGGAAAGCCCACAAGCCATTACCATGTATCCTAATTGACTACAGGTTGAATAGGCTATTACTTTTTTAAGGTCGTTCTGTACCAAACCAACCGTGGCGGCCATAAATGCCGTAAGAGATCCAACAATGGTTACGACCATCAAAGCTATGGGGGCTTGCTCTAATAGGGGAGACGATCTAATTAGTAAAAAAACACCTGCCGTCACCATGGTTGCAGCATGGATCAAAGCAGACACCGGAGTTGGTATAAGTAATTGTTACGCCACCACTAATGGTGGGACCGCTACTCTCATAGCGGATAGGACTTTTTCTTCCACTTTATAACTTGCTCACTCTAAGACCCTTTGGGGGCCTTATCCTTATGCTAAGCCACCTTTTAACCACTCATAGACCAAACCTAAAGTTAGAATGCCTAAAAACACGACCATAGTCCAATAACCAAAGGGAGATATTTGATTGTATACAACACATCAGGGAAAAAGGAAAGAAATTTCTAAATCAAAAATAAGAAAAAGAATGCCAATTAAGAAAAACCGAATAGAAAAAGGCCGTCCTGGGGCCCCAAAGGGGTCAAACCCACATTCATAAGCCGAGACTTTCTCTCGATCCGGCTGTTTCTCCCCTAAAATATAAGAGGCGCCAGAAATAATCGCAGAAAGAACTACACTGAAAATTAATAAAACTAAAATACCATAAAACTCAGTATACATCCATAGTTAGCTAGGGGGTAACCCATTTAACCCAAATAAAAGGCTGGCCACTAAAATTACAAAAGCCAAACTTAGGGGCAAGTAAGACTTTCATAGTAAAGCCATTAATTGATCGTACCGCATTCTAGGGAAAGAGGCCCTTACTCAAATAAAGAGTAAAATTATAAAAGAGGTTTTTAAGCCAAACCAAGCCGGTCCACCTTTTAAATACACAATAGGAGAGAGCCATCCTCCTAAAAATAAAATCGTAGTTAAACAGCTCATCAATATTATATGAGCATATTCCGCCAGAAAAAATAAAGCAAAAGACATAGATGCATACTCTACATTATAGCCCGACACTAACTCAGACTCCCCCTCTGTTAAATCAAAAGGCGCTCGATTAGTTTCGGCTAGCGCCGAAGCAAAAAACATCATGGCCGCCGGGAACAGAGGAAAGAAAAATCAAATACCACTACTTTGAGCTAGCACTATTTCAGTAATATTCAAAGAACCGACACACAAGATGACCGTTATTATTATTAGTCCAATTGAAACTTCATAACTAATCATCTGAGCGGCCGCCCTAATAGCTCCTAAAAAAGCATACTTAGACTGACTTGCCCAGCCGGACATCAAAATAGCATAAACACTAATGGAAGAGACGGCTAATGTAAACAAAATTCCTATTTTCAGATCACTTATAACAACCCCTCTATCATAAGGAATAACTCCCCAAGCAATTAGGGCTAAAGTAAATGAAAAGATTGGCGCCGCCACATATATAAACAAATTAGCGTAGTGAGGAATCACCAATTCTTTAGTAAATAGTTTTATACCATCAGCAAGAGGTTGTAACAGCCCATAAACACCTACTACATTGGGCCCTTTCCTAGCTTGCATATATCCTAAAACCTTCCGTTCGGCCAAAGTTAAATAAGCCACTGCAACAAGTAACGGAATAACTATTATTAAAATTTTTAAAATTAAATGAATTGTTTCAACGATCATCAAGAAAACAAGCTTTCTTATGAAATTCGAAGTGGGTTCACATAAAGTCTCGGAGGTACCAACAGCGAAGAAAGGCCTAAGCCCTAACCACCTCATAAACCAATTTATTAAGTGATATCTCTAACTTCTAACTTTGTTACCGGCTGATTAACCCGCTAGGTCTTTTCAGCATATAGTGTATTTATAATCAAGGCTAATTACTTAGACAAGACGGCCCAACGCCAACCTTCCATTGCATCCGGTAACCAAGTGTGTAATCCTAACTGCGCAGACTTACCGACAGCACCTATAAATAAAAATAAACATATTAGGGTGGTGTTATTAGAGGGGGATAGTGCCACTGTATTAAAAATAGAAGCAAAATCTAAGCACCCAAATTGATCCCAAATTGCCAACATAGCTAAGACAAACCCTATATCCCCCACTCGATTAATCAACATGGCCTTTATTCCTGCCTTATTTGCCTCAATTCTGGTTAATCAAAAGTTTATTAATAAATAGGAACACAACCCAACACCTTCTCAGCCAATAAAAAGTTGTGGGAGATTATCGCTAGTTACCAATAAAATCATAAAAAATGTAAATAATGAGAGATAAGACATAAATCGAGGGACATGGGGGTCCCCGTCCATATAGGCGGTAGAAAAAATATGAACCAAAGCAGATACGGCGGTAACAACAAGTAACATGATTGCAGAAAGAGCATCAAATTGTAAGCCAAACCAAACAGTTACTAAATCTGAATCCAACCACCGCCATAATTTTATATACGCAGTTGAAGAGTTTAATGTAGTTTCATAAAAAATCAAAAGAGACCACGACAAACTTATAATTAAACAACTTGAAGTAAAAATTCCAGCACCCCTTTCACCTAGCTTTCTACCAAACAAACCTGAAATTAAGGCCCCCAAAAGGGGGACAGTTAAAACTAAGATATACAT